TGGAAGTGAAGAACCCATTCTCAATGATAATGATACGGAGAAGAACATTCCTAGTTGGAATGACTCTAGTTTCAGTAATGTTGATTATTTATTTGATATCAGGGATATTTGGAGTTTGATTTCTGATAACAACTTTTTAGTTAGGGATAGTCAGGGTAACAGTTATTCTGTATATTTTGATTTTGAAAATCAGATTTTTGGTATTGACAATGATAGCTTTTTTCTGAGTGAACTCGAAAGTTTTTTTTCCAGTTTTTTGAATAGTAATAGTAGGGCTAAGAGTAAGAATCATTACTATTATCATTCCATGTATGATACTCAATCCAGTTGGGATAATCACATTCATAGTTGCATTAATAGTTATCTTCATTGCGAAGTCAGTATTAATAATCCCATTTTCGTTGGTACCGACAATTACAGCGATAGTTACATTTATAGTTTCATTTGTACTGAAAGCATAAGTAGTAGTGAAAGTGGGGATTCTAATCTACGAACTAGTGGTAACGTCCGTAATTTCAATATAAGAGGAAGATCTAATGATTTAGATATAAATAAAAAATACAGACATTTATGGATTCAATGCGAAAATTGTTATGGATTAAATTATAAAAAATTTTTTAGGTCAAAAATGAATATTTGTGAACAGTGTGGATATCATTTGAAAATGAATAGTTCAGATAGAATTGAACTTTTGATTGATCCGGGCACTTGGGATCCTATGGATGAAGATATGGTCTCTATGGATCCCATTGAGTTTCATTCAGAGGAGGAACCTTATAGAGATCGTATCCATTCTTATCAAAGAAGGACAGGTTTAACTGAAGCTGTTCAAACAGGCATAGGTCAACTAAATGGTATTCCCATAGCAATTGGGGTTATGGATTTTCAGTTCATGGGGGGTAGTATGGGATCTGTAGTAGGCGAGAAAATTACCCGTTTGATCGAGTATGCCACTAATCGATCTCTGCCTGTCATTATTGTGTGTGCTTCTGGAGGAGCACGTATGCAAGAAGGAAGTTTGAGCTTGATGCAAATGGCTAAAATATCTTCTGCTTTATCTAATTATCAATCAAATAAAAAGTTATTCTATGTATCAATCCTTACATCTCCTACAACCGGTGGAGTAACCGCCAGTTTTGGTATGTTGGGAGATGTTATTATTGCTGAACCCAATGCCTATATTGCATTTGCGGGTAAAAGAGTAATTGAACAAACATTGAATAAAATAGTACCCGATGGTTCACAAGCGGCTGAGTATTCATTCCATAAGGGCTTATTCGACCTAATCGTACCACGTAATCCTTTAAAAAGTGTTCTGAGTGAGTTATTTCAGCTTCATGGTTTCTTTCCCTTGAATTAAAAAAAAGTATATATATATATTGAAAATTGAAAGAAAATAGAAAATATAGAAGTGGATTTCTATATCTACCAAGAACTCCCCTTTTTTACTAGGAATCTCCGTTTGTTGGATTGAATGAGTTTCGCGCGCTTAATAAATTATAAATAATAGAAATGAAATATTTAATATTAATAAGCAACTCCTTATTCGAAGAATATAAGGATAGGATAATAATAAAAAAATTTATTCAAGCGTATCATCATACATATTTGTGTAAAAAGAGAAAAAGGTACACTTAATTCACCATTCCTTGCACTTATTAACTACTTAATATTATTTATTTTATTACTTACTATTTTATTTATAATATATATACTTATCATAAAAGATCTTTATAATAGGTCAAAATAAAATATTAAATCGAGGTACCCATTCCATGACAGATCTGAACTTACCCTCTATCTTTGTTCCTTTAGTGGGCCTAGTATTTCCGGCAATTGCAATGGCTTCTTTATTTCTTCATGTCCAAAAAAATAAGATTGTCTAGATCCTAAATTTTTTTCAACACTGGATCATAATACAACTATTTATTTAGTGTAATATGGTAGGATATGTGACTCTTTCCGAATACAAACGAAAGATTATGCATGTGGATACATTATATATGCATAAATGCATGTATATGCGAGTATAGTTGGTTAAAAATGATTCGCGAATATTTTAAATTTCTAATTTATAATAGAACGTCAATGCATCTAACCAATTATTTCTAATGGTTAATGGTTCATATCAGACTAGTATTAGTTTTAGTTGATGAAAGTTACTTTGGCATTAAGAAAAGAAAAGTAAAATTCATTTTGGTTATTCTCTCAATTCCAATCGAATGCAACTAGATCTAATATAGTATGAACTGGCGATCAGAACATATATGGATAGAACTAATAACAGGGTCTCGAAAAACAAGTAATTTTTTATGGGCCTGTATCCTTCTTTTAGGTTCACTAGGATTTTTAGTGGTTGGAACTTCCAGTTATCTTGGTAGGAATCTGATATCAGGATTTCCATCTAAGCAAATCATTTTTTTTCCACAAGGGATTGTGATGTCTTTTTATGGTATGGCGGGTCTATTCATTAGTTCCTATTTGTGGTGTACAATTTCATGGAATGTAGGTAGTGGTTATGACCGATTCGATAGAAAAGAAGGAATAATGTGTATTTTTCGTTGGGGATTCCCTGGAATAAATCGTCGAATCTTCCTTCGCTTCTTTCTGAAAGATATCCAATCAATCAGAATGGAGGTTAAAGAAGGTATTTTTCCTCGGCGTGTTCTTTATATGGAAATCAGAGGTCAAGGAACCATTCCCTTGACTCGTACTGATGGGAATTTTACTCCACGAGAAATTGAACAAAAGGCTGCCGAATTAGCCTATTTCTTGCGAGTACCGATTGAAGTATTTTGAAATGAAGAATGAATGCTTTCTCAGCATGAGGGAAGGAACTTGCTAATTTCCTTTTTCATTTAATACAACTGAAGTTTCTTCAGAATGTTCATTCTAGAAAAACATGTTAGAGTCTATCTTCACGTTCCGTTGGCGCAGCGACCCACATAGAATAAAAAAAAGTGGGAGAAGGTATATGGAAGAACTATAATAAACTTAAACTATGACAAGAAGGCATTTTTTTCTATACCAAAACTATAAATATTTGTATGCGTATGGGGCTCAACTCCATTCTTTTTATACTAATACTAAAAAAAAGTCTAATTTAAGCATGGATTCGTCAAATATCCGAACATAACATGCGTAAATACAGAATCTTTTTAGGTACCAGCTTTGAATTGATACCTTATTCCTGCGCTGTGATTAGACAGGTCCAACATTTCGAAATAATAAATTGATCCAGGAATTTTTTGTCTTGAAATCCGAATAATATTCGTTACTTCAAGTGGGTTTTTCAATCGCAAGGAACAAATGAAGATGAAATTCGTTCCAATTTCCCTAATTGAGATATCCGAAAAAGACCCTTATTCTATTTCTATAGAGAACTATTAGATCAGATAGAGTTGACGAATGAAGGAGTTCATTAACAATTCACAGATAAAAAATGAAAAAAAAGAAAGCATTGACTTCCCTCCCGTATCTTGCATCTATAATATTTTTGCCCTGGTGGGCTTCTCTATCATTTAATAAATGTCTGGAACCTTGGGTTACTAATTGGTGGAATACTAGGCAATCCGAAACCTTTTTGAATGATATTCAAGAGAAAATTTTTCTAGAAAAATTCTTAGAATTAGAGGAACTCCTCTTGTTGAATGAAATGATAAAGGAATTCCCGGAGACACATATACAAAAGCTTCCTGTAGGAATACACAAGGAAACGATACAATTGGTCAAAACATACAATGAATATAATCTCCATATAATTTTGGATTTCTCGACAAATATAATCTGTTTCGCTATTTTAAGTGGTTATTTTCTTCTGGGTAATGAAGAACTTGTCATTCTTAATTCTTGCGTTCAGGAATCCCTCTATAACTTAAGTGACACAATAAAAGCTTTTTCGATTCTTTTAGTTACTGATTTATGGATCGGATTTCACTCGACCCATGGTTGGGAACTCATGATTGGTTCGATCTACAACGATTTTGGCCTGGCTCATAATGATCAAATTATATCTGGTCTTCTTTCCACTTTTCCAGTTATTCTAGATACAATTGTGAAATATTGGATATTCCTTTTTTTAAATCGTGTATCTCCTTCGCTTGTAGTCATTTATCATTCAATGAACGAATGAAGAACTTATTTGATCTCCTGATATCAATTAAATAAGAATTTTCATGTATAACATGTATAAAGAAAGCATTTTCCATTTTACTCCTTCTTTATACTTCTACCTATTCGTCCTATATTCCAGTACAATTATTTCCGTACAATGGCAGATTCGTGGATAGGGAACTATACCAGCTACCTATCTAATTTATTGTAGAAATTCCGGGAAAAATGATTGTACCATGCAAAATAGAAATACTTTTTCTTGGGTAAAGGAACAGATAACTCGATCTATTTCTGTATCGATCATGATATATGTACTAACTCGAGCATCCATTTCAAATGCATATCCCATTTTTGCGCAGCAAGGTTATGAAAATCCACGAGAAGCAACGGGACGAATTGTATGTGCCAATTGCCATTTAGCTAACAAGCCTGTGGATATTGAAGTTCCGCAAGCTGTACTTCCTGATACTGTATTTGAAGCAGTTGTTCGAATTCCTTATGATATGCAACTGAAACAAGTTCTTGCTAATGGTAAAAAGGGCTCTTTGAATGTGGGGGCCGTTCTTATTTTACCCGAGGGATTCGAATTAGCCCCCCCCGATCGTATTTCTCCTGAAGTAAAAGAAAAAATGGGAAATCTTTCTTTTCAGAGTTATCGCCCCAATAAAAGAAATATTCTTGTGATAGGTCCCGTTCCAGGTCAGAAATATAGTGAAATCATCTTTCCCATCCTTTCCCCCGACCCCGCTGCGAAGAAAGACGTTCACTTCTTAAAATATACAATATACGTAGGTGGGAACAGGGGAAGGGGTCAGATTTATCCTGATGGGAGCAAGAGTAACAATACAGTTTATAATGCTACATCTGCAGGTATAGTAAGCAGAATA